TTGAGATTTTATTTCTTGGCATTATAATCACAAAGAAGAGATTCCGGATTTTTCTTACTTCGTATCTTTGGGTCAAATCGAGTCAAGCGGCTAAGCCACAAGAAGTTTGAAACTCTATATAAAATATTCCATATCCGTTGAAACTAGTATTTGTGGGTTTTGGCTTGAGCCGTACGAGATGAAATTCTCATATACGGCTCTCAGAGGGGGAGTCTTTCTTGGGTTACCTATCTCAATAAAGTATATGATTGGTTCGAGGAACGTCTCGAGATTCAAGCGATTGCAGATGATATAACTAGTAAATATGTTCCTCCTCATGTCAACATATTTTATTGTCTAGGGGGGATTACGCTTACCTGTTTTTTAGTACAAGTAGCTACGGGTTTTGCTATGACCTTTTACTATCGTCCAACTGTTACAGAGGCTTTTTCTTCTGTTCAATACATAATGACTGAGGCCAACTTTGGTTGGTTAATTCGATCAGTTCATCGATGGTCAGCAAGTATGATGGTTCTAATGATGATCTTACACGTATTTCGTGTGTATCTTACGGGTGGTTTTAAAAAACCCCGCGAATTAACTTGGGTTACGGGGGTGGTTCTGGCTGTATTGACCGCATCTTTTGGCGTAACTGGTTATTCTTTGCCTTGGGACCAAATTGGCTATTGGGCAGTAAAAATTGTAACAGGCGTGCCTGAAGCTATTCCTATAATAGGATCACCTTTGGTAGAATTATTACGTGGAAGTGCTAGTGTGGGCCAATCCACTTTGACTCGTTTTTATAGTTTACATACTTTTGTATTACCTCTTCTTACTGCCGTATTTATGTTAATGCACTTTCCAATGATACGTAAGCAAGGTATTTCGGGCCCTTTATAGAAAAGGCAGATCGTAGATATTTGTAATTTCTCATATCGGGGAGGGACAAGAGTCTTTCATTGCTACAAATATGGATTGTTTAAAAATAAGGCATGTTATTTGGATACTTCTATTCAACTCTGAAGTATTTTTTATTTGATACGAATAGAATAGTTGAAGTATATTTTCCTAAACAGAGGATGGATTATGGGAGTGTGTGACTTGAACTATTGATTGGCCCGTGCAGATATATGATTTTATCCGCCACGTTGGAATTCACAACCCAATGTGTCTCCGCATCCAACCATCACATCACGTCAATCCCTTTATATATTATATAGCATAGGATAATAGGATAGAGGATAGGCCGGTTCGCTTGAGGAGAATATTTTCTATGATCATACCCGAATCTTGTCATGGATGAAAAGGCTCCGTAAGATCCCTATAATAAGTGAATCCAATGTTCTATTTATTCACTTTGTTTAATTTTTTTTTAGTAATTTTTATTAGAATTAATTTGATAGTATAATTGGATATTGGATAGTAATCTTAGTAAGTTTTTATAGTATGTAGATGCATTCATTTCCTCTGCATCAACCCTGATCTTATGATACTATCGGAGTTAAATAAGGGATCTAAGGAAGAACAAGGGCTAAGATTTTATTAGTAACAAGTAAAAATTTTGTATTTTTGTATGTAATACAATCAAGATATTGTGGGGATAAATACTAATCAAAAGACATGAGACAATCCAAAAAGCACTTGATCATGATCTAATTTGTAAGCCGACTTGGATATTGAGCATTTTCTTGTTGCCAGAACTTAATTCTTTGCAATGAATAATGAATCGTTGAAGCTTGGGGAAATGTAATTTTATAAATATTTTCTTACATAGAATCATTCTACATTATCTATGTAGATATTAGATCTTCTATGGACCTATTTATGTTTTATGAATCTATTTATGTAATTCTTTTGATTCTTGCTCGAGCCGGATGATAAAAAATTATCATGTCCGGTTCCTTTGGGGGATGGATCCACAAGAATTCACCTATCCAAATAACAAAGAAACCTGATTTGAATGATCCTGTATTAAGAGCTAAATTGGCTAAAGGGATGGGACATAATTATTATGGAGAACCTGCATGGCCCAATGATCTTTTATATATTTTTCCAGTAGTAATTCTAGGTACTATTGCATGTAATGTGGGCTTAGCAGTTCTAGAGCCGTCAATGATCGGTGAACCGGCGGATCCGTTTGCAACTCCGTTGGAAATATTACCCGAATGGTACTTCTTTCCCGTATTTCAAATACTTCGCACAGTACCCAATAAGTTATTGGGTGTTCTTTTAATGGTTTCAGTACCAATAGGATTATTGACAGTACCTTTTTTGGAGAATGTCAATAAATTCCAAAATCCATTTCGTCGTCCAGTAGCCACAACAGTCTTTTTGATCGGTACCGCAGTAGCTCTTTGGTTAGGGATTGGAGCAACTTTACCTATTGAGAAATCCTTAACTTTAGGTCTTTTTCAAATTGATTAAACCGTTAAATACCACAATATAGATATCTAAGGAAGATCCCCTTCTGGATCTTCCTTAGATACATCAATCTTTTTATGATCTATTCTGCAAATATATGGACTGTGTCGGAGATTCAAATTTTATTATATTTTTTTCTTTATAAAAAAGAAAAAATGAAAAGAATCCAATGGATTTAAAATTATAACTTTTTCTTAAGTAAATTTATTGAAAAATGCTTCTGTACAGTGCTCAATATCTGTTTTACATCTTCTGTGCGAAAATATTCCATTTTCATAAGATCTTCTTGACTGTGACTCAAAAGGTCCAATAATGTATGTATATTGGATCTTTTGAGACAATTATAGGTCCTGGAAGACAATTCTGATTGGTCAATAAAAATACATGTCAATGGAATTCCTTTTTTGTTTTTCTTGAGATTAGTGAATTTGTCTTGAAAGGAAAAAAGGGGTAGATTCCATCTGTTTTCATTTTCCTTGAAATTTATATCCTCTTCCTCTGCATGTAGAAAAGGAATAAATAAATCAATCAAATTACGAGAAGCTTCATAAAGTGCTTCTTTAGGAGTTAAACTTCCATTCGTCCATATTTCTATAAAGAGTATCTCTTGTTTTTCATTCCCATTCCCATAAGAATGAATACTATGATTCGCATTTCGAACAGGCATAGATACAATATCTATAGGATAACTTCCATCGTGAGAGTCATTTGTGGATTTCATACGATATCCGCGATCTCTCTTGATTTGTAATTCAATACACAAATCAATTGGTTCTGTCAGGTTAGCTATATGCTGTGTCGTATCAACTATTTCTACAGAAGGTGGTGAGATGATATCTTGAGCTGTTATGTATTTTGGACCCCTGACGCAAATGGATGCGTTCCTAACTCCATAAAGATTACTTCTCAATACAATCTCTTTCAAATTGAGTAAAATCTCATGTACTGATTCTTCAATACCTGCTATCGTAGAATATTCATGCAGCACATTTTCAGATGTTGCACGTGTGATACATGTTCCTTCTATTTCTCCAAGTAAAGCCCTTCGCATGGCGATACCTATGGTATCGGCTTGACCTTTCATAAGCGGGGACAGAACGAAACGACCATAATAAAGACGCTTGCTGTCTACTCTTGATTCAACACATTTCCACTGTAGTGTTCGAGTGGATCCTACTACGTCTTTTTGAACCATACTATTATTTTTCTTTTATTTATAATTATTGGATCAGAATCATTGAATCATTTATTTCTCTTGGAATCTCTTGAATTTTTATTTCTACACACGTCTTTTTTTAGGGGGGCGACATCCATTATGTGGCATGGGTGTTACATCACGTACGAAACTTAATAGTATCCCATTTCTACGAATGGCTCGTAATGCCGCATCTCTTCCGAGACCTGGACCTTTTATCATAACTTCTGCTCGTTGCATACCCTGATCAACTAATGTACGAATAGCATTCAATGTCGCGGCTTGAGCAGCATAGGGTGTTCCTTTTCTTGTGCCTCTGAATCCAGAAGTACCTGCGGAAGCCCAAGAAACCACCCGACCCCGTACGTCTGTAATAGTTACAATAGTATTATTGAAACTCGCTTGAACATGAATAACTCCTTTTGGTATTCTACGTTCATTCTTATTTGAACCAATACGCGCATTCTTACGTAAACTAATTTTTGCTATAGGTTTTGTCATATTTTATTAGATTCTATTTATAAGAATTATAAGAATAAAAAAAAAAAAAGAATCAGAAATCTACAGAAAAAGACGAGGATATCCATTTCATATGAAAACGAATCCTTTCTTATTTCTTTTTACATGTACATGGATTTTATTTTCAAAATAAAAATGAAAAAGTTCTTTACCCCTGTCTCTGTTTATGTCTCGGATTGGAACAAATAACTATAATTCGCCCCCGCCTACGAATCAAGCGACATTTTTCACAAATTTTACGAACAGAAGCCCTTATCTTCATATTTATCATTCCTTACTTTCATTCTAAATCTCTTTTTTTTTTGAAAACAAAAATAAGTTTATTGCATTTTTGAACTTTGAATTATATCTCTACGAAAAGGATGTTTAAAAGAATGATCTAATCGTTCGAATCTTTTTTGCGAAGTCTATAAATTATACGTCCCCTGGTTGAATCATAACGACTCATTTCGATTTTGACTCTATCTCCGGGTAGTATACGTATAAAACTGCGCCGGATTCTCCCTGAAATATAACCTAGAATTAGATCTTCATTATCTAATCGAACTCGGAACATACCGTTGGGTAGTGATTCAGTAATTAAACCCTCATGAATCAATTTCTGTTCTTTCATTCCAGGAAACCCCCTTTAAGTATTAACTAATAGAGGAAGAGTTCTATAATTCACTTCTCCTCTCTATTTTACAAAGAGTAAGTTCGAGAGAAATTTAGGGTATCCTAGGAGAATTACCATATATAACACAAAATTTCTCCTCCAATTTTTTCTAATCGAGCTTCTCGATCTGTTATTATACCTCGAGAAGTAGAAAGGATTACAATTCCCATTCCACCTAAAATCTTAGGAATTTGTTGATAGTTGGAATATATTCGTAGGCCAGGTCGGCTGATACGCTTTAAATTTATTTTCTTACCTTTCCTAGTCTTTCTATGTCGTAAGGTTGAAACCAAGAAATTTTTTTGACTTTCTTGATGTTTTCGAACGTTTTCAATAAAACCTTCTCGTAAAAGTATTTTCACAATGTTTTTAGTGATATTAGTAGATACTATTTTAACTCTTCCCTTTTGATCTATGTCAGCATTTCTTATAGAAGTTATTATATCGGCAATAATGTCCCTACCCATGACGAACTATAGTTATTGGTGCCCCCTAATTTTGATATAGTCAACATGCTTCTTTTTTATTTTATTTTTTATTGAATTCTTTTTTTTTTTAATTATTATAGATTCTCAAAAATTATTAGAAATTTCAAATATATACATGAGACACACACAATCTATTAATCGGATCTATTTCAGATATTCTAAGATTCTATTCTATATATAGTTCTATATATAGATAGAAAGATAGGATATATCCTATTATAAGACTTCTATAAGACTTCGGGTGCTAATGAAACGATTTTAGTAAAATTCAACTGTCGCAATTCTCGAGCAATTGCACCAAAAATTCGAGTTCCTTTTGGATTTCCTTCTTGATCAATGATAACCGCTGCATTGTCATCATATCGTATTATCATGCCGTTGTCACGTTTGAGTTCTTTACATGTGCGTACAATCACAGCTCTAATTATTTCTGATCTTTCTAAAGGCATATTGGGCACTGCTTCTTTGATTACAGCAACAATAACATCGCCAAGATGAGCATATCGGTGATTACCAGTTCCTATGATTCGAATACACATTAATTTTTGAGCTCCACTGTTATCCGCTACATTCAAAAGGGTCTGAGGTTGAATCATATCATTTTTATTTTAATCTCTTATTTCAAGATAATAGAAAAAAGAAATATTGTCTGTCCAGAGATAAAGAAATTCGTAGTTGTTTTTTTATTCTTAAAACTTCTTCTTCTTTTACTTTTGTTTACCTATCCTGAAATAACAAATTGAGTTCGTATAGGCATTTTGCATGCAGCTATTTCCATAGCAGCTTTGGCTACAGCTTCAGATACTCCACTCATTTCATAAATTATTCGGCCCGGTTTAACAACGGATACCCAATATTCGGGGGATCCTTTGCCCGAACCCATACGTGTTTCTGTAGGTCTTACAGTAACAGGTTTGTCGGGAAAGATACGTACCCATATCTTTCCACCACGACGCGCATATCGTGTCATTGCTCTTCGCCCTGCTTCTATTTGTCTAGCTGTGATCCAAGCAGGTTCAAGTGCCTGAAGAGCGTATCTGCCAAAACAAATATGATTGCCTCGGCAAGATATTCCCTTCATTCTACCTCTATGTTGTTTACGAAATCTGGTTCTTTTAGGGTTATAGTTGATGGTTGTTTCTAAATTCCATCTCTACTGCAGAGCCGGACATGAGAATTTCTTCTCATCCAGCTCCTCGCGAATGAAATGATTCAATAAAATACATATTACCTAGAAATATGTATTTTATTCTATCAAAATCAAAAGACAAAAGAAAGAATATACTAATTTTTTTATATTGAATTTGTTACATAGGTAGGCTGTATATATAACTAGATAACTAGGCGTGTTTTTTTAGATTATGTTTTTTTAGATTATAGATAAAATAGATAAAAAGAATGCTTCTTTCTTTTAGCAAAATCTCTAAGGTTTCGCGGGCGAATATTAACTCTTTTCTCCTTCATTTGTAGGGTCAATTCATGACCATTCAGAAGAAATCCATTTTTTCTTGGTTCATTCCGCCATCCTACCCAATGAATCCTTAGGATTGATTCGTTTTCAAGAAAATCCTATGTAATCACAGGTTCCATCGTTCCCATAACTTCTCTATTAATACTTAGGCCTGAACTCTGCAATGGAGCTCTCAACAGAATCTGTTATTTGTTTCCGAGTCAATCTCCTCAGTTTTTCTTAACTCGAAGCTCAATTAAATTTTTCTCTCTTTTCTATTATTTAGATTCTTTATTTTTCTATCTTAATTACATAATCTTAATTACATACTTACATATATAATAGACTCTATTATACTATATTATCCATATTTATCCATATGGATTAGATTCTTTATATTATTATTTTATTATATTTTTATTGTATATTAATGTTGATGCTTTATAACACTGCCTTTTTTATGGGATAATTCTTCATAAACCATACATATGGGAATCATATATCATTTAATATCATTTAGATCTTTATTCTCTCTTTCTATCACCCTTCCTTTTTTCACATCCCTCTTTTTTTTTCACAATTCAGAATCAGATTTCTTTTTTATGAAAAGGATTTCAGTTGCTAAAACTATATGATTGATTCAGTCATATAGTAACTGTTTCTTGGGATCTCGACAATACGAAGCAATAAGTTGGTTATGAGTTTTTAGTTTCTTTAGTTTTGATAGTTATTAAGTTTATAGTGTGGTCAACCTATTTTTCTTTTCAGTCTAAATTCTCAATTCTAAAGAAAA